CCTGTAATGTTCCTTGGATTATTTACAAGTGGTATTCAAGCTCTTATTTTTGCAACTTTAGCCGCGGCTTATATAGGTGAATCCATGGAGGGCCACCATTGACTAGTTTTATAAATAGTCTTTTTTTTAGTTTAACCTAAGGCAATGTGTGCGTGGCTAAAAAAAATTGACTTAGGCAATAGGCAATGAAAATATACAACTACACTATATAGGATCTAGAGTAATAGAAAAAAGATTAAAATAAAGATTACAGTATTTATATTAGAAAAAAAAGGAAAGAGATCTCAAAGATCTTTTTCCTAAAATTCCCTGGTCTATTTATACCATAATCATACTTTCTCCTCAATGAATATTTGGTTTAGATTGGTCGTCGAATTCTAATATTAACTATTCGGAGTCATAATTTGACGAAGAAGTCTTGTGGTATTACGACGTGTTATTAAAAAAAGATGTTCTATAGAATGATTCCCCTTTTCAGTTGATTTTATTCAACGATTGACCAAACGAAAATATTAATAAATAATAAATTGTATGAACTTAGATCAATAAAATCAATTTCTATGTAATGATTCGGCCCAATCAATTTATCCATTGATTATCTTATCAATTTAGGTAAAGGGGAAGGCAAAGGATAATTTATAAAAAAGGGGATTCATAAAAGGTTTGTAGAGGGGAGGTCGAACTAGGTATATGGAATTGAATGGCTATGTTAGACCCATCCTTATCAAATCTGATTGAATTGAAGATGAAGGAAGAGCTGGTTTACATTGTGGAACAAAGTCATGTATATGTGATATTAGATATTGACTAGTTATATATGAGCTAAAGATATATCTAATTTGCCCTACTAATCGAATATGAATGTACATGGGGATTCTTTAGAAGTCCTTCTGTCTCATCTGTGACTGTGAATTGAATGAATAAACGGATGAAGTCAATAAAAAAATCGAAGAATTCAAAGAGCGGTTCGGGACAAAGAAACGGAAAAACTAAAGTTGTATGGATTCACAAAGACTTTCTCGAGAAAAACTAAAAAAGAGATATCAAAGTAGTTTTGATGATTCAAGAATGTTATTACTTGAATTCGAAGTTCGTAGTTACTTCGACTGGATGAATCGTAGCAATGCAATAATTAAGTCATAGTTCATCGGTTGAATGTATCATTAACCATTTTTTTTGTACGAGGAACTTATCATGAATCCACTGATTTCTGCCGCTTCCGTTATTGCTGCTGGATTGGCTGTAGGGCTTGCTTCTATTGGACCTGGAGTTGGTCAAGGTACTGCTGCGGGTCAAGCTGTAGAAGGTATCGCGAGACAGCCCGAGGCGGAGGGAAAAATAAGAGGTACTTTGTTGCTTAGTCTAGCTTTTATGGAAGCTTTAACAATTTATGGCCTGGTTGTAGCATTAGCACTTTTATTTGCTAATCCTTTTGTTTAATATTAGAAATATTAGAAATTTTATATGAAAAATTTTTCTTTTTCATATTTTATTGCCGTGGACTTGTGCTTTGCTTTTTCGAATTATATAAAGATTTCATTCCTAGAATTACTTATTCGTTGAGAAAATAACCCACGGGAAGGGCTGATTTGCGGATGAGGAATTAGCATACCAACTCACTTTCATCCTTCCCGTTCGTGTTCGTAGGCCTTTTTTTAGTTTTAAATTTAAGCGGGGTTGCAACCAAGAAGATAATTCATGATTTCTAAATCGAATAGATTCTGGATTCGATTTAGAAAGTAGGAAACTAGAAAAAAATATATAATATATATAAAGGGCAAAGTAAAATATAAAGGGCAAAGTAAAAAGAACTCTGTTCTATTTTTTAGTCTATCTATACGAGGAGATCATATGAAAAATGTAACCGATTCTTTCGTTTCTTTGGGCCACTGGCCATCCGCCGGGAGTTTCGGGTTTAATACCGATATTTTTGCAACAAATCTAATAAATCTAAGTGTAGTGCTTGGGGTCTTGATCTTTTTTGGAAAGGGAGTGTGTGCGAGTTGTTTATTTCAAGAATAGGCTGGATCCAACCAGATGTACTTTTTCTGTTATAACTAGGAAAGTTATACATAAGAAAGAAGGGTGCATGATCTCGCGAATTACTTCTGAATAAATTCAGAAATCATATGTAAGAACTATAGCATTTCGTAATTTATTGGAAAATACGCTTTGATTCTCTATGAACCAATAATGTGGGACCATTAACATGGTTAAAGCTAAACTGTTTGAAGTCCAGACGCAGCATGGTACTCTTTCTACCACTATGTTAATATCTTTCTACCACTATGTTAATATATAGATGGTTTCAAAATAAATTCAATATTTTATCAATATAGAACACTCATATTGATAAAATGATTTGAACTACTTATTGGGGATTTTCTCCCCTTTTTTAGCCAATGCTGAATCGATGACCTATGTATTGTGTATAAAGTAAGAAAAACTTCTTGGATTAAAAAAAGTAAACAACTTTGCTGACAATTACATATTTTTTGTT